GGTTTCGTTCGAGTGCCCTAAAATAATATTCTAAAGCTTTTGTATGATCCCCATTACTTGTGTGAATAAGACCTATGTTATAGAGTATATAACTTCGATCGTAGGGATCAATTTCTAGTCGCATAGCTTCATAATAATTCTGTAAAGCTTCTGCATAATTTCCTTCAGATTGCGCTGACATCCGTTACGGTCGTCATTCGATTAAAAGAATCTCCGTTTCAGAACCGTACGTGAGATTTTCATCTCATACGGCTCCTCCCTTATATGCCTAATGAAAATCTTTAAGTCGTTTTTGATTCTGTGTATCGATTATTCTCATTATGAATTGAGCGGGGCTAGTGTTTTTACACGAAATTTCTAGCCAACCTTCCTGCGCGGGAGCTTTTGTTAGCAAAAGAACGTGTTGGTACTAGATAGAAAAGGTAACTCCAACAATTTATTTGTCCTCAACGCTCCCTAATTTCCAGGAATTAGTCACTTCAACAGTCTTTGATGGTTATATGCGTATCCAAGGTACAAAGGAGATGGATATTTGTTGTCCCAACCATTCTTTTAAGTCCCAACCCAGATAAGGAAGGGGAGTAAGTTTTTTTGTTAACAAAGCTTTCGTCTTTTTTGTTGATTTCTAGGTGTAGTGCTTTTCCCTTATGCTGCCGATTAGAACTAGTAGAGTAGGGTTTACCTGTAATACAGAACTAATATAGGTGGAACCTTTCGCTCAATACTCAAATGGATAATGGAAGCATATGAGGCTGCATTAATCGGGGATACACGATAGAAGGAATTGTTCTATTTATATTATAAACTTCACCTTCAACAAGCGTAGATTTTTTTCAATAATTTTTTTTCTTTCTCATAACATAAGTGGGATAAAAAAAAGAATCAAATCACACCATCTCTGTAATAGGTAAATGCCTCCTTTTCGCCCGACGTTGTTGGAATTATTCGTAATAAAATATTGGCCACAACTGAAAAGGTCTTATCAATAAAATTTCCATTTATCCGCGATCTAGGCATAGGTACTAATCCAGTCTAAATTTTTTCCCCCTAGGGGAAAATGATCCTACAACGAAAGGAATTGTACAATACGAAATAGCATAAAAAAGATAAAAAAATTAATTCCAGACATATTTATATCAAATAAAATGTAAACATACGAACCCTATACTACTACTCCTACCCATATTCAAAGACTCAAATTTTTCCTTTTTGGAATACGATTCGAATTCATTCTGTAATATACCAATGGCAAAACTACTCCTATTTCTGAAGACTCAAGGAATTTTTCTTATAGATTCACTTTGATGATGATTGAAGTATGATTCAAAGAGGGAAGGAAAAATAACTATTTGGTTTGTGTTATGTGTATAGTGAATAGACTATACAATAAAATAGCCCCAGGATGAGTCATAAATTTGTATAGAGATCTTTGAAATAATCGATTTTTGTGGTGAAAACTTTTAAAGAAATGAATTTTCTAATTTTTATGGAATCATGATCGAAAGGTATCCATTACTCTCTAAATAGTCTAAAAAAAAAAATAAACCCACCAATCCGTTGATTCCTTCCAATTCATTGCTTGAATACCGGAGCATTTCAGATCAGAAAGAGCAGAAACATCATCTTTGCAAATATTAAAAATACATCTTTTTACTTTTCCCAAGAAAAAACTTTGAATTGAAGTAAAGATCCTTAAAAAAATGGAATATTTTATTAGTTAGAATTGCTTGTACCTTACTTAGTCAACCCCCAAAGGAATAAAAAGAACTCGCTATTCGTTCAGTTCCTCGGTCATAATTGTTGTATAGGAAAGGTGGCCGAGTGGTTCAAGGCGTAGCATTGGAACTGCTATGTAGACTTTTGTTTACCGAGGGTTCGAATCCCTCTCTTTCCGTACCTTTACCGAATTAACCAACATCGGTGACCAGAATAAATAAACCAAGTGATAGATTTGATGGTTCGTTTCGAATTTAATTGCTGCGATATGTAAAATTAGGGAATAATAATATGGAATAAGGTCGACAAAATCTCGGCCGATCTATGATACATGAATGGGAAAAATCCGGAGCAAAACCCGGACTTTAATCTTAAAGAAATTTCGTTTGGAGAAGAAAGGGCTCCTTTCGTTCATTTACGAAACCTTTTCTTTAAGGTAGGCTTAAGTCTGACGGGAATAATATTCTACAACTAGCAATTCATTTATTTTCAAACCGACCCACTTATTATCTATTATTTGATTGACTACTCCTTTATATGGGAAGGGGTGAAGAGTCAAATGTTTTGGCAATTCCTCGCTATGGGATGAATCCAGAGAATTTTGAACGAGAACTTTGGATTTTTGCTTATCCCTCGCCATAATAATATCGGTAGGTTTGCAACGATAACTTGGTATATCTACTATACGACCATTAACTAAAATATGTCTATGATTAACTAATTGGCGGGCTCCAGGAATAGTGGGAGCCATACCCAATCGAAAAAGGATGTTGTCCAAACGCATTTCAAGTAGTTGGAGTAAAACCTGACCTGTTGACCCTTTGGCTTTTCTAGCGATACAGAAGTATTTAAGTAATTGTCGTTCTGTAATACCATAATGAAAACGTAATTTTTGTTTTTCTTCCAGACGAATACGATATTGAGATCTTTTTACAGAACGTGCTGGGTTTCGAAGATCTCTAGGCTTTTTATTAGTTAGTCCTGGTAAAACCCCCAGACGTCGTATTTTTTTGAAACGAGGCCCTCGGTAACGCGACATAAAGACTCCTTATTTTTTTATATTTCATTTTTTTATTACAGAAATTAAAACTGAACTAAATGATAAATGAAGCGAAATCCCCTGAAGTTTTCTATTAATTAATTATACTAGAACGAATAGATGAAAGATGTACGTATCCGAAGTTCCTCCTTGTTTTTGTATTAAAATTAATTCAATTTGAATATTTTTTGAATGTTTTAAGTGCATATTTCCATTTTTCTAATTCTAATTCTTAAAATTCTATTTAGTTATTTCGTATAGTATAAATAGTATCTATTTTATATATAATTTACTATATACATACATTAATTGAAAATTCAATTTTTGTATATATTTATGCTTAGTTTAGTTACTATTTCAATTTGAAGTTTTATTGTAGATTTTTATACATATTATAGAATCTAAATCTAAAAAAATATGAAAAAGGATCCGTTGAGTTGTTCTGCCAAGATTTCTCTTTTTCGTTTACTTTTTATTTGTAGTCGGAAGTTTCTATGACATAAAAAATCATCGACCTTTTGATTGAAAAAAAAATATATAGGTGTTTTAGTCTTTACTCATATTCATATACTTTAATAAAAAAATAGAATAAATATAGAAAAGCCGGCTATCGGAGTCGAACCGATGACCATCGCATTACAAATGCGATGCTCTAACCTCTGAGCTAAGCAGGCTCACATAATACATAAGATAAACTTCACATGCATAATATAATTCCATAAACTAGCTATTAACTAGATAAAAAAATAAATAATCTAAATCTATTCCAAATCTAGACTGCAGTCGATAGAGTATCTTTTTAATATAAAGATTACTATACCGATCTACAATTTTATATTTATTCCATTAAAATTCTAACAATTAGAAGAATACATTTTTTTATCATTTTTATCATATAAATAAAATAAATATCTTAATTCGTAATTAGGTTTAGTTTAGATAGGTAATAATAATATTTTTATCCCTCTTTTATCTAGTTTAGTTATATTATAGTTATATTATATAGGATAATTCTAGGATACTAATGATATTAGGCTAATATAAAGGTCGACTGAATAAAAAAGGGAAATTAAATAGGCCTATCCTATCTATAACACTATATAAAAAATAAATTCTGCTTGACATAGATAAAGATGCAACAATTTAGATCAGAATAAGATATTCCTACGTTTTGATTTGGAAACTAAGAAAAAAAGAATCGACCCTTTGAGTATTCTCAAAAATAAAAATAAAAGTTCATAAATAGGGTAATATACCCGTCTATATTGAATTGAAGATAAAAAAACGATAGAATTATTTCTGATTGGCCCATATAAAATATGCACTCCCACAATATATTTCCTAAAATAGGATGAAATATCTTTCCGTATATGAATTTACTCTATAAACTGGTTCCGGCATAAATTAATGGGAGATAAGTACATCACAGTGAGATCTTTAGCATACAAAAGGGGATATGGCGAAATCGGTAGACGCTACGGACTTAACTGTTTTGAGCCTTAGTATGGAAACCTACTAAGTGATAATTTTAAAATTCAGAGAAACCCTGGAATTAAAAAAAAGGGCAATCCTGAGCCAACTCCTGCTTTCCAAAAGTAAGAATAAAAAACGGATAGGTGCAGAGACTCAATGGAAGCTGTTCTAACAAATGGAGTTGCCTCTCAGGCATTGTTATATGTTATATGAATTCTTCCATATAAACTTAAAAAGGGATGAAGAAGAAACCTATAGGCATACGTACTTAATTATAAATACTATTATTATTATTATAAATAGAATCGACCCGAATATTTATTTTATGAATAAATAAAATAATTATTACGAATCGATTTCAAGTTGAAGAAATAATATAATATTGGTTTCTTAAAATAAAGTATTTATTCCGCAGTCTGATAGATCTTTTGAGGAATCAACCCGTTGGATGAGAATGAAGATAGAGTCCCATTCTACGTGTCAATCTCGACAACAATGAAATTTATAGTAAGAGGAAAATCCGTCGATTTTAAAAATCGTGAGGGTTCAAGTCCCTCTATCCCCAAAAAAGCTCATATAACTAATTCTTCTCTTTTTTTGTTAACGGTTCAAAAAGAATGGGGTCTCTTCCGACACAAAGGGTTTCGAGTTTTTCTCTTATCACAAGTGTCTTATGATATAACTGATAGATGACCAGCTTTGAGCAAGGAGTACTCCACTTATTTGAATGATTTGCAATACATCTCATTACTCGTACTAAGACTTACATAAA